TAATTTTTGGTGTATGGCACATTAAATTTTGATTTTAAAGGAAATAATTCAATTTATTAAAATTAAGTTAATAAAAGTAACTTATACATGATTTATCCTATCAAGATAACCCTTTAATCAGGCATTTTATTTAAATAAGTTATATTTACTATTTTTTTGAAATATTATCTCATTTATAAAAATTGGGAGCAGCCAAACACAAATTACATTTTATTTGTTCTAATAATTAGTATTGCTTTTTAAAGCAAGGATTTTGTTGAATTTCATTTATGCATCGCTATAAAATCTGAAGAAAATTAAAGAAAAATTATTCATTTATTCAAATTAGAAAGTCTATTCAATGTTTACTATCGTAAACATCAAGTTCTATCATATATATATATATATATATATATGTTAGCAACGGGAATGAAATTTATTCTATATCTCTTTACCTCCAAACACCTCAAAAAAGTTTGGAGGTAAAAGAATATTTATATGGTAAATAATATTTTAATGAAAAGTTCTTTATGTTAAAAATTAAATACGAAAAGATAGAAGATAAATTTAGAATCTTTATAATTTAAAAATAGATTTTTTATTTTAGTTCTGGCGAAGCCTGTGCCAGCCGCCGCGGTTATACAGGCAGGATATTATATTTTTGTAAAAGAAATATTTATTTTTATGAAATTTAAAATTAATTAGGTGAAATTATTAATTTTTATATAGTTTTTAAAATTTTTTAAATTTGTATGAAAAAATAGGATTAGATACCCTTTTATTACATAATGTTAAATTATTAGTAACTTTGAAGTTGTTAAATTTAAATAAAATGGCGGTTTTTTAAGCTTTTTAGAGGAATTTATTCTTTAATTGATAAGACTCAAAAATCTTTCTTAATTTGGTTAGGACAGTTTGTATATCGCTATCATAATATAATATTATTGAGTTATTATAGAAGTAGAGATTTTTTAAAATGTTAGGTCAAAATGCAGCATAAAATTAAGTTTGAAATAAATTACTTTAATTTTTATTGGATTATAGGAAGAAAATTTAGGATTTAAAAGTAAATTTTAATTATAATGTATAGTTGAAAATAGCTCTGAAATATGCACATATCGCCCGTCGCTCTCAATTTTATGAGATAAGTCGTAACAAAGTAAAAGTATCGGAAGATGTTTTTTAGGATGAAATCTTTAAGATATTTCTTTTACAATGAAATTAAGCTATTTGCCATTCTAATTAAATAATTAATTGTTGTGGTAATTTTTAATAGACATATATATATTTATTTATGATGAATTAATTAATTAACTATAGAAAATAGTATTGTGAGAGATTTTTGAAAAATTGAAAAATTTTTTGTAAATAAGTTATTGTTTGTACCTTTTGTATCAGGGATTAATTATAAAAATTATAAATTTATATTTCCCGAAAAATTTTGAGCTATTTTATTTATTAAATATTGTTTCAGAAATATTGGTTAAATAATATAGAAATGAAATTTTATTCGAAAAGTTTGATATCTGGTTATATAATTAAAATTAAATATTTTTAGATATTTTTTGTTTTTTGTTAAAAGTATCGATTTTCTTTTTAAGGATAAGCTTAATAAGGTTATATAAATTTTTAAAAATTTAATTGGAGGTTTAAAAATTACTACTTATTTGTAATAAAATAGTTAGATGATGGGATTTTTTTATAAATAATTTTTTATAATTAATTTTTGTTAGAAGAATTTATATTAATATTAGTATAAATTTTGAAATTGTTTTTATTTTTGATTATATTTATGAGATTTTAGAAATTAAATATCTAGGAATTAGGCAAAAATTATTTTTGAATGTTTAACAAAAACATTGTATTTTGTTGGTAATAAAATATATAACCTGCTCAATGATAATTAAATTGCTGTGGTATTTTGACTATACGAAGGTATTGAAATAAGATTTTAATTGAGTGCTAAGAGAATGGTTAAACAAAGAAAGACTTTCTTGATATTTATAATAAAAGTTGATTTAAAAATGAAAAAGTTTTTATGAAAATTTGGGACAAGAAGACCCTATGAATTTTTTTATTAAAAATTAATTTTTTAATTTTTAATTTATATAAATTGAGTTAATTTTTAGTTTGGTTGGGGCGATTTTTAAAGATTGAGAATCTTTAAATTAAGATGTAATTAGAACCAATATTTTTGGTTGTATGATTAAAATACTCTAGGGATAACAGCGTTATTATTTTGAATAGTTCATATTGATAAAATAGTTTGCGACCTCGATGTTGGATTAAGATTCTTATATAATGAAGAAGTTATATTAAGAAGTTTGCTCAACTTTTAAAATCTTACATGATCTGAGTTCAAACCGGCGTAAGCCAGGTTGGTTTCTATCTAAATTTTAAATTATAATTATTTTAGTACGAAAGGAATTAATAATTCAAATGGTTTGAATAATTTTTTTTATTATTTCTATTTTGGCAGATTAATTGTGTCAAATTTAGAATTTGAAAATGACTATGTCAAATAGATTAAAGTGGCAGAATAATTGCGAGGAATTTAAGCTTCCTTTATGATTAATTCCTTTAATATTGGTTATTTTTTGTTATTTTTTATTATTAATTATAGTTTTAGTTAGTGTAGCTTTTTTTACTTTAATAGAACGAAAAGTTTTAGGATATATTCATTTGCGTAAAGGACCCAATAAGGTTGGTATAATAGGTTTATTTCAGCCTTTTTCTGATGTTATTAAATTATTTTGTAAGGAAATGAATTTCATGACGTATATAAACGTTTATATATATCTAGTAATTCCTGGATTATCATTAATTTTAATGATAATATTTTGGATTTTGTTTAATTGAAAGGTTAATCAAATTGAATTAGAATATGGAATGATTTACTTTTTATGTATTTCTAGTTTAGGAGTTTATGTAATTTTAGGAGGTGGTTGATTTTCTAATTCAAAATATGGTTTATTGGGATCATTTCGTGGGTTAGCCCAGGTGATTTCATATGAAATTTCTTTAGCAATAATTTTGATAAGAGTTATTATATTAATTTCTAGATATAATTTTGGTATAATTATTGATTTTCAAATAGAATTTTGAATGTTTTGGGGAATGATTGGATTATTTTTTATTTGAATTGTTTCTTGCTTAGCTGAAACTAATCGAAGCCCTTTTGATTTATCAGAGGGAGAATCAGAATTAGTTTCAGGTTTTAATATTGAATATGGTTCTTATGGTTTTGCTATTTTATTTATATCTGAGTATGGAAATATTATTTTTATGAGAATAATCAGAGGAGTAATGTTTTTTGGGAGTTTAGGATTTTTTTCGTTAATTTTACTTTTAATTATATATTTATTTTTATTGGTACGTGGGACATTAGTTCGATATCGATATGATGTATTAATGATGATAGCATGAAAGATAATTTTACCTGTAATGATTAATTTATTTTACTTTGTTTTTTTTTTAAAATTAATTTTTTATTGTATCAAAATTAGAAGAAGACATTTAGAATTTATTCTTTTTTATATTTTCAAAATATATACTTAATATAGTTAAAATGTCAATTTAGTTAAGGAATTAGTGGAAAGATTAAAAAAAATGAGAAATAGATAATTGTTAATATTTGTCCTATTTTAATGAATGGAATTTCTACTGGGCATGCTCCAATAAATGTTAATAAAATGAAAGTGTTAATTAATGTTCAAAATAGAATTTTTTTGATTGGTCTGAAAGATAAAGATTTAAATTTTGATTTTATTGTGAATGGTAAAGACAAGATAATAAGAATTGATATAATTAATGCGATTACCCCTCCTAGCTTATTTGGGATAGATCGTAGAATTGCATATGCAAATAGAAAATATCATTCTGGTTGAATGTGGGGAGGGGTAACCAGAGGGTTAGCTATTAAGAAGTTCTCTGGGTCTATGAATCAATAAGGTTTAATTAGAATAATATAAGATGATATAAGTATAAATATAATTATTCCTAGGATGTCTTTTAATGTAAAATATGGATGAAATGGAATTTTGTCAATGTTATAAGTCAATCCTATGGGGTTGGAAGAACCGGTTTCGTGGAGAAGAATGATGTGGATTATTACTAGTATTAGTAGAATGAATGGTATAATGAAATGAAGTGTAAAAAATCGAGTTAAAGTTGGATTTTCAACTGAAAATCCTCCTCAAATTCATTGAGTAATATTAATTCCAATATAAGGAATTGCTGATAGTAAATTGGTGATGACGGTTGCTCCTCAAAATGATATTTGACCTCATGGTAATACATATCCTAAGAATGCTGTTATTATTAGGATTAAAATGATTAAAGTTCCTGATATTCAAGGTCCTTTTATTAAAAATGATGAATAATAAATTCCTCGTCCAACATGAAGATATATACAAATAAAAAATAATGATGCTGTATTAGCATGGATTGTACGGATTATTCATCCATAATTAACGTCTCGTGAAATATGAGAAATTCTTGAAAATGCAAGGGAGATATCTCTTCAATAATGTATTGCTAGGAATATTCCTGTGATAATTTGTGTTAATAGACATAATAATAATAATGAACCATAATTTCATAAATATGAAATATTTGATGGTGCTGGAAGGTCAATTAATGAAGAATTTATAAATTTAATTAATGGGTTAGTTTTTCGCAATATCATTAGTTATTGTTGTTTTAATGGGATTATGTTTGATTGAATTAGATTTATAATAGAGATTAAAGATAAGATTAAGTATGATAAAGTTAAAATTAGTATTAGTAATGAATTTGGAGTAAAAAGATTTATAATTTGGTTATTTCTGTTACAATTTATAATAAGATTTTGATTTTCAATTAAAATAATTAGGGGAGTAAAGAAAATGATTTTTTTTATATTAAATTTCTTATTAGGAGTTAATGATGTAATATAAAGAAAGATTACTAAAAGTCCCCCTAAAATTAATAAAGTGATAATTAATAGAAATCATGAGTGTTTGATATATATATATATATATATATTTAATATTAATGAGGTTATAATTATTGTTAAAATTATTAAGATTGGATGTGTTGATGAAATGAAACATATAATTAAAATTATAATTAATTTTATATCAGAAAATAGTATAATTAATTATTTAAATTTTGGAGATTTAGGATGAGAGATCTTTTCTGATACTATAAGAATAATCAATTTAGATTTACAAAATCTTTGTTTTTTTTAAACTATTATAGTGTAGCTAATGAATTTTATTATATGAATAATATTTTTAGGAGGATTATTAGGAATATTATTAAATTGGGAACATATTTTAATTATATTATTATGTTTAGAGTTCATAAATTTAGGGATTCTTTATTGTATTTTTATTTTGATAATGATAGGGAATTTAAGATTAAATTTAATTTTGTATATATTTTTTATTGTTTGTGAAGCTGGGTTGGGATTATCAATTTTAGTTGGAAGAGTTTATTTTTATGGTAATGATAAGATTAGTAGAATAATTTTATTGAAATGTTAATAATTTTATTAAGATTGTTATGATTGTCTGTATTTAGATTTTGATTGTCGTTTTTGGAAATTATTATTAGTTTATATTTATTCTCTTTGCTTTTTTATTTTCAGTTTGATTGAATAATTATGTTTATAATTGGTAATTTTTCTGGAATAGATTTAATTAGATTTTTGTTAGTTGAATTAAGTATATGGATGGGAATTTTAATGTTTGTTGCTAGAATGAATTTAAATATTTTTTTTGAGAAGATATATAAATTTTATATGATAAGAATAGTTTTTTTATTAGTTTTTTGTTTTTTAATTATAAATTTGGTAGGTTTTTATTTAATATTTGAGAGAGTTTTAATTCCTATTGTTATAATAATTTTGGGATGAGGTATTCAACCTGAACGATTGCAAGCTGGGATTTACATATTATTTTATACTTTATTAGGTTCATTACCTTTGTTGATTTTTTTATTAAATATTGAGGGGAGAATAAGAATTTTTTTTATTTCTTGGAATAGTTATTGTATTTCTGATTTTATATTTATAATAGGAATTATTGGATTTTTAGTAAAAGTTCCAATATATTTTATTCATTTATGATTACCTAAAGCTCATGTTGAGGCTCCGGTTGCAGGTTCAATGGTATTGGCTGGTGTATTGTTGAAATTAGGAATTTATGGAATAATTCGTTTTAAGGTTATATTTGAAAATTATATTATTAAATATAGTTATTATATTATAAGAATTATCTTGTTGGGTGGAATTATTGTAGGAATAATTTGTTTATGTCAAGTGGACATTAAATCATTAATTGCTTATTCTTCAATTTGTCATATAGGTATAGCCCTAGGGGGAATCTTTAGAATAGTAATTTGGGGTTATTATGGAAATATTTTAATTATGTTAGGACATGGGTTATGTTCTTCCGGTTTATTTTGTTTGGCAAATATTTTATATGAACGATTTTTTACCCGAAGAATAATTTTATTAAAGGGAGTAGGAATTTTATTTCCTTTTATTTCTTTTTGATGGTTGGTTTTTGTTGGGATTAATATAGCAGTTCCTCCTTCAATAAATTTAGGAGGAGAAATTTTTTTAATTGGAAGACTAATTAAATGAAGTTTTTTGGTTATTATTCCTTTAGCAATTTTAATGTTTTTGAGAGCTAGTTATTCTTTATATTTATATAGATTTTTAAATCACGGTAAGGGTTGGGTTATTTTTTCTGTTAATATAGTGAATTATCGAGAAATTTATTTAATATTTATACATTTTTTACCTTTAATTTTATGAATTTTAAAAATAGATTTTTTTTGTTATTTTTAAGTTTAATTAGTTTATGAAAAATATTAATTTGTGGAATTAAAGAAAGATTTCTATTAAATAATTTTTTTAAAATGAGGATTTTTATTATTACTATTAAGTTTTTTTTTTTTTTTTTTTAGTTTGTGAATATTGATTGAATATAAAATTGTTCTTATAGAGTATTTTTTTATGAGTTTAGGAAATTTTGAGTTTAAGTTATATTTTTTGTTTGATTGAATAGGATCAATTTTTATTAGAGTTGTTTTATTTATTTCTGGAATGGTAGTAATTTATAGAATTGGTTATATAGAAAATGAAAAATTTAAAGTTTATTTTTTGTATGGAGTTTTATTGTTTGTTGGTTCTATGATTTTAATGATTTTGAGTCCTAATTTATTTATGATTTTATTAGGATGAGATGGATTAGGATTAGTTTCTTATTGTTTAGTAATCTTTTATCAGAATTATAAATCTGATGTTGCTGGTATAATTACTATTTTGAGTAATCGAATTGGTGATATTATGATATTATTATCTATGGTGATGTTATTAAATTTTGGAAGTTTTGATTTTTATGTTTATTCGAAAATGTATTGAATTTGTGGATTTATATTAATTATTGCTGGAATAACAAAGAGAGCTCAGATTCCCTTTTCGGCTTGATTACCAGCTGCTATGGCAGCTCCAACTCCAGTTTCTTCTTTGGTTCATTCATCAACTTTAGTGACGGCTGGGATTTATCTATTGATTCGTATGGAATTATTAATAAAGGTATTTGAATACAGAAAGTTTTTATTGTTTTTTTCAATATTAACGATATTGATGGCTGGGTTAAGAGCACTATTAGAAACTGATTTGAAAAAAATTATTGCTTTATCTACTTTAAGACAATTAGGTTTAATAATATTGATTTTATCTATAGGTAAAATTGAATTATCTTTTTTTCATCTTTTAACTCATGCCTTATTTAAGGCTATGTTATTTTTATGTGCTGGATTTTTTATTCATAATATAATAGGATCTCAAGATATTCGTTTTATAGGAAATTTTTATGTAATAAATCCTTTAATAGGAATTTCTTTTTCTATTGCTAATTTATCTTTATTTGGAGTTCCTTTTTTAAGAGGATTTTATTCGAAAGATTTGATTTTAGAATTTATATATATATATGAGAATATATATTTATTATTGATAGGAGTGATTTTTTCTACTGTTTGTACAGTTGTTTATTCGTTACGAGTTATATATTATTTACTATGGAGGGGTTTAATAAAAATGGTTAATTTTAATTATTTTTGATCATTTTCGATGGAGATTCCTATTTTTATTATGGGATTGTTGGTTATAATTTTTGGTTCTATGATAAGATGAGTTTTTTTATTAAATTATGAATTTATTTTTTTAAGATTTAATTTAAGGATAATTAATTTTTTAATTGTAGGGTTTGGAATTTGATTTTTTGTAATTATTTTTGAAAAAATTTCTATAATAAATTTGGGATTAATTAATATGTTTTTGAGAAAAATGTGATTTTTATCATCATTTTCTAGACCGATTTTTTCTAAAAATTTATTGAATGGTGTTTTTTTAATGAATTTTGATAGTGGTTGGGTTGAGGAGATAGGACCTCAAGGTATTTATAAGTTAAATAAAATTTTATCTGCATTGGTTAATTGACTTCAAATAAATATATTAAAGAACATTATTATATTTATTTTATTTATAATAATTTTAATTTTTTGTTTTTATAGTTTAAAGAAAATATGATAGTGAAAATATCAAGATATTATATTTAAAAATATTTTTAGCTTTGGCTTTTTAACAATGAAAATGTTATGTGTTAAATACACTATAAAAATAAAGATCAAATGATTTTTCATTATTATAGAGTTAGCAGCTCTAATATTGTGATCTTAATAGGAATAATCAATTGATTCATTAACAGTGAATAGCCTCTTTTTGGCTTCTATTAATAAAAATGGGATAATTCCTAAGGATCAGGTCGAAACTGATTACAAATAATTGTTTCATTTTTAGAATAGGCTTATTGCAATTTCTAATAGCAGGTTAGATTTTATATATTTAAATACTATTCTATAGTCATTGGATTATTCCATTTTTTCATTCATAGAATAATCTTAAAATAATTATTATTATAATTGAAAGTATTATGAAGATTGTTAATGAGTTATAAATATTACTAATGAGAGGTATTGGTAATAGAATGATAATTTCAATATCAAAGATTAAGAAAATAATTGAAATTATAAAGTAACGAAGGGAGAAGGGTTGACGAGTCAGTGAGAATGGATCAAATCCACATTCGAATGGTGAATTTTTTTCTTTTTTAAAAAAAAATTTTTTTTTTGTTATTGATCCTATAATTATTAAGAAAGTTGTAATTAGTAAGGATAAGATTAAGAAAGAAATTATTTTATTTATTGAAAAACTTCCTAATTGGAAATTAGATGTACTAGTTATACTAATAAAATTAATAAATTCATCAATATACGAAGGTGTATAAAAATAATCATACTACATCTACGAAATGTCAATATCATGCTGCGGCTTCAAATCCAAAATGGTGTTTATTTGAAAAGTGATTTATTATTAATCGAATAAATGTAATAAATAAGAATGTTGTTCCAATGATTACATGAAGACCATGGAATCCGGTAGATATAAAGAATGTTGATCCGAAAATACAATCTGAAATTCTAAATGATGCTTGGGTATATTCTCAGATTTGTAAAATTGAGAAAATTAATCCTAATAAAATAGTAATAAGTAATGAATTTTTTGCATATTTATAGTTTGACGATAAAATTCTATGATGTGATCAAGTAACTGAGATTCCTGATGATAATAAAATTGTTGTGTTAAGTAGAGGAATTCTATAAGGATTGAATGGATTGATTGAAATAGGAGGTCATTGGGTTCCTAGTTCAATATTAGGGGACAATCTTCTGTGAAAAAATGCTCAGAAAAATGAAATAAAAAAAAAAATTTCTGAAATAATGAATAAGCTTATTCCTCATTTAAGATTTATAATTACAATATTTGTGTGATTTCCTTGAAAAGATGATTCTCGTCTTACATCTCGTCATCATTGAATTATTGAAAGAATTATGATGATTAATGATATCAGTAATATATTTTTATTTCTAAAATGTATATAATCGATTATTCCTGTCATAAAGGTGAATGCAGCAATTGAACTTGTTAAAGGTCAAGGTCTTTTGTCAACAATATGAAATGGTTGAGGTAATATCATTAGTTTATTTTAATTCATTTAAATATAAAGATGTAAGTGTAATGAAAACATAACTTTGAATAATAGCTACTGCTATTTCTAAAATTAGTAAAATTGTTAGAAAGGGAAGAATGATAATGAAAATTTTTGGGATATTTTCTGCGATATTTCTTAACAAAGATAATAATAAATGTCCTGAAATTATATTTGCAGAAAGTCGTACTGCTAATGTAATTGGACGAATAATGTTTCTGATGGTTTCAATAATTACTATGAATGATGATAATATTATTGGTGTTCCTATTGGAACTAGATGACAAAATATTTGATTTGTTTGATTAATTCACCCAAATATTATTATTGTTATTCATAATGGGATTGATAATAATGTAGTTAAATTAATATGACTAGTTGCAGTAAAAATGTATGGGAATAAACCTAGAAAATTGTTAATTAAAATAAATCAGAATATAGTGATAAATAGATATATAAATTTTATTTTATTTTTTGAATAAATAGAATTTAATTCAGAAATTAAATATTTTGATAAGAAAAATCAAGTAAATTGAATCCGTGAAGGAATGATTCAAAAAGTAAAAGGGATGAATATTAGCGGTATGATTGTTGATATTCAGTTTACCGATAAAGAATTTGATGATGCTGGATCAAAAATTGAGAATAAATTTGTTATCATTTTCAATTTTTTGAAAAAATGTTTTTATTTGTTTTTTTAAATGATAAATATGGTTTGTAATTGAAGAAAATTAGTGTTGTTATAATAATGATAATTACAATAAATATAATTATTAAAATATTTCAGTTTATTGGAAATAGTTGTGGAATTAAAAAACACTTTTGTAATTTAAGAATGACAATCTTATGTTATTATTTAACTAGTTTTTCATTGAAAGTATTTGTTTACTATAGAATGGTTTAAGAGACCAGTGCTTTCATTTCAGCCATTCAATGAAAATGATTTTATTCAATTTATAAAATTGGTTAGGGAAGTAATTTCTATTGAGATTGGTATAAATCTGTGATTTGCTCCACAAATTTCTGAACATTGACCAAAATAAATTCCCGGTCGGTATGTTTGAGTTGAAACTTGATTAAGGCGTCCGGGGACAGCATCTATTTTAACTCCTAATGATGGAATGGTTCATGAATGAATTACATCTCTTGATGAAATTAGAATTCGTAGATTAGTATTAAATGGGATAATTATTCGATTGTCTACATCTAATAATCGAAATGAAGATTTATTTATTGATTCATTGGGGATTATGAAGGAATCAAATTCAATATTGAAATCAGAGTATTCATATGATCAATATCATTGATGGCCAATAACCTTCATTGATATATTTGGATAAAATGATTCTTCTATTAAGTATAATAATCGAAGTGATGGTAAAGCAATATAAATTAAAATAATTGCTGGAATGATTGTTCATAAAATTTCAATTTCTTGATTTTCTATTAAAAATCGTCTTTTAAATGAATTGGAAATAATATTGAAGATTATATAGAATGTGATGATAGTAATTAAAATAATAATTATTATTGAATGATCATGAAAAAAGATTATTTGTTCTATAATTGGTGAATTTCTGTTAGGAAATGAAATATTTGATCATGTTGTCATAAGTTATTTAATTATAATGTTGGTTTGATTAAAAGTATGTTCTGATGGTGGAAAATTTAATTGTCATTCAATTAATGAAGGAGGAAATTGAGATAAAATTATTTGTCGTTTTAAACATGAGGCTTCTCATAAGATGTAAATGAAAATTATTACTCTTAAAAATGATAGAATTGATCCTAATGATGATAAAATGTTTCATTTTGTAAAAAAGTCTGGGTAATCTGAATACCGTCGAGGTATACCGGCTAATCCTAAAAAGTGTTGAGGGAAAAAAGTTAAGTTAACTCCGATGAATATAGAAAAGAAGTGAATTTTTAATAGAATTGAATTAAATGTTCATCCAAAAAATATTGGGAATCAATGGGTGATTCCTGCAAGAATTGCAAATACTGCTCCTATTGACAGAACATAATGAAAATGAGCTACTACATAATAAGTGTCATGTATTGAGATGTCAATTGATGAATTTGCTAAAATGATTCCTGTTAATCCACCAATAGTGAATAAAAATACAAAACCTAATGACCATAAAATTGGAGTATCATATTGGATTGATACTCCATGAAGTGTAGCTATTCAACTAAAAATTTTAATTCCTGTTGGAACAGCAATGATTATTGTAGCTGCTGTAAAGTAAGCTCGAGTATCAACATCTATTCCTACGGTAAATATATGATGCGCTCATACAATAAATCCTAATAATCCAATGGCAGCTATAGCGTAAATTATTCCTAAAGTACCAAATGGTTCTTTTTTTCCGGTTTGAAAACAAATTACATGAGAGATTATTCCAAATCCTGGTAAAATTAAAATATATACTTCAGGATGGCCGAAAAATCAAAATAAATGTTGATATAAGATAGGATCTCCTCCCCCTGCAGGGTCAAAGAAAGATGTATTAAAATTTCGATCAGTAAGTAATATGGTAATTGCACCTGCTAATACAGGTAGAGAGAGTAGTAAAAGAATTGTGGTGATTAATACTGATCATAAAAATAAAGGAATTTGTTCTAATTTTATATTTTTTGGTTTTATGTTGATAATTGTTGTAATAAAGTTAATTGAACCTAGGATTGATGACACTCCAGCTAGATGTAGTCTAAAAATTGCTAGATCTACAGATATTCCTGAATGTGAAATGTTTGATGCTAGTGGTGGATATACAGTTCATCCTGTTCCTGCTCCTCTTTCGGTTATTGATGAAGAAATTAATAAAAATAGTGATGGTGGTAGAAGTCAAAATCTTATATTATTTATACGAGGAAAAGCTATATCAGGTGTTCTTAGTATAATTGGAATTAATCAGTTACCAAATCCACCAATCATAATTGGTATTACTATGAAAAAAATTATGATAAATGCGTGGGATGTAACAATTACATTATAAATTTGGTCATCTCCAATTAATGAACCTGGTTGTCCTAATTCTGTTCGAATTAAAATTCTGAGTGATATTCCAGCTATTATTGATCAGGATCCAAATATTAAGTATATAGTTCCAATGTCTTTGTGATTGGTAGAATATATTCATCGCGGTAAAATGGCTGATTAAGGTGATAAATTGTAAATTTATTAATGGATTTTCCTTTTACTATTTATAATTTGGTTTTATAGTTTATTTGAAAATTTTAAATTGCAAATTTAAAGAAAAATTTTTTAAGACTTAAAATATATATATTTTATACTTTGAAGGTATATAGTTTTTTTAACTTAAAGTCTTAAATTTTTGAAATTATTATGAAAATTATAAATAATTGGAATATTATTATACTTATTAATTTATTTTTATTATTTTTTTCTCATTTGTAAAAGAACGAATTTTTTATTATAGAATTGTATGAAATTCGTAAGTAGAAATACAAATTGATTAATGATGATATAATTAAGGGGATTGAAATAATAATAAATTGATTGGAGATAATTTTTAATGATATTCACTTTATGATAAAACCAATGGAGGGTGGTATCCCTCCTAAGGTTAATAATGAAATAATAAAAAGAAGATTAATTTCATTATTATTTTTATATATTGTTAATAAAGAATTGATTTTAAAAAAATTTAAAATTAATGTTAATAGAAAAATAATTAAAGAATAAATTATTAGGTATGTTATTCAAAAATTATTTCTGATTAAGAGAAGGGTTATAATTCAAGATATATGGGAGATTGATGAAAATGTTAAAATTTTTTTTACTGTTGTTTGATTAAATCCTCCTATTGATCCAATTAATAATCTTAGTATAATCGGAATTATTATTATTTTGTTATTGAAAATTGATAAAATGTATAATGGGATGATCTTTTGAAGGGTTAATAAAATTGAGAGGGAATTGAAGGATATACCTTCTCTGATTTGTGGGAATCAGAAATGAAAAGGTGCAGATCCTAATTTTGTTAATATGGAGATTATAATAAATATAGTTAAAAGATTTAGGGAAATTATATTTAAGTAGAAAATAGAGGAAATAAAGATATATAAAGAGGATGATACTGATTGAATGATAAAGTAAATTATGATTCTATTTATTCTTATAGAATTTTTTAAATTTATTAAAGGGACAAAACTTATGATGTTAATTTCCAAACAAATTCAAAGAAAAAATATTGATGAGGAGGATAGGGCTATAATTATTGATATAATTAAAAATCATAAAAAAATGATATTGGAAAATATTATTAATAAAGGAAAAATCATATTTGGGGTATGAGCCCACTAGCTTAATTTAGCTTACTTTATA